GCCGCAAAGGGTGTCCCTCTTCTTGTACCCTTGAATCCACAAGTACCGGCGGAGGACCAAGAAATTACCCGGCCTCGTACATCTGTAACAGTCACAATGGTATTGTTGAAACTTGCTTGAACATGAATAACCCCTTTTGGTATTCTACGCGCATTCTTACGTAAACCAATACGCCCATTCCTACGTGAACCGATTCTGGGTGCGGGTTTTGCCATATTTTATCGTCTCATAAATATAAGTCAGAGGTATATGGATATATCCATTTCATGCCAAAACGGATCTTTTCCGCTTTTTTTTATTTGTATATTGGGTCCCTTAGGGAGTCTCTTTTATTTTATAAAGATTATCCTTGTCTTTGTTTATGTCTCAGGTTGGAACAAATTACTATAATTCGTCCCCGTCTACGGATCAGTCTACACTTTTCACAAATTTTACGAATGGAGGCCCTTATTTTCATATTTGTCATTCCTTAACTGAATTTCAAATTTACTTATTTGAAGAAAATTAGTTTCTGGAAATTTGAAACTTTCGGATTGTATCCCTCCGAAAGGAATATTGAAGTTGAAAAAAAAACCACCTAATCGTTTGAATCCTTGTTTCGGAGTCTAGAAACTATACGCCCTTTGGTTGAATCATAATGACTTCTTTCAATTTTTACTCTATCTTCCGTTGGTATACGTATAAAACTACGTTGAATCCTTCCTGAACCATAACCTAGAATCCGATCTTCATTATCTAAATGAATCCGAAGCATACCATTCGGAAGTGATTCAGGAATTAAACTTTCATGAATCCAGTTTTCTTTTTTCATTCGCGGTAAAACCTCCTTGAAGTATTAAGTAAGAGGAGAGTGAGAATAGAAACCCGTTCTTTATCTTTTTTTTTTTCACAAATAGTAAAGTTCCATATCTTAATTTGGATATAGGAAAGCTTACCATATATAACACAAAATTTCTCCGCCGATTCCTTCTAGTCGGGCCTCTCGGTCCGTCATTATACCCCGAGAGGTAGAAAGAATTACAATCCCCATCCCACCTAAAATTCTAGGAATTCGTTGATAACTAGAATAGATTCGTAGACCGGGTCGACTGATCCGTTTTAAATTTAAAACAGTTTTACATGGACCTTTCCTATTCCTTCTATGCCGTAGGGTTAAAACCAAAAAATATTTGTTGTTTTCCTGATGTTTCCTCACATTTTCAATAAAACCTTCTCTTAACAGTATTTTAACAAGGTTTTCGGTGATGTTAGTAGATGGTATTCGAACTGTTCCTTTTCTATTCATGTCGGCATTGCGTATAGAAGTTATTATATCAGCAATAGTGTCTTTACCCATGATAAATTAAAATTATTGTTACCCCCGAACTTTGATATAATCAACATGCTTTTTTCTTTCTATTTTATGAATCGTTAAAGATATATGCGTGAGACAAATTTACTAATTAATCTAGTTTACTCTATTCATATTTTATTCAAATGCTATAATAGCATTAGAGTCTCCGTTTTATTAGACTTATAATACTTCAGGTGCTAATGAAACTATTTTAGTGAAATTTAACTGTCTCAATTCCCGTGCGATCGCACCAAAAATTCTAGTTCCTTTGGGATTTCCTTCTTGATCAATAACAACCGCAGCATTGTCATCATATCGTAGTATCATACCGTTGTCACGTTTGAGTTCTTTACAAGTACGTACAATTACAGCTCTGATCACTTCGGATTTTTCTAGAGGTGTATTTGGTATTGCTTCCTTGATTACAGCAACAATAACGTCACCAATATGAGCATATCGTCGATTACTAGCTCCTATGATTCGAATACACATTAATTGTCGGGCCCCGCTGTTATCCGCTACATTTAAGTGGGTTTGAGGTTGAATCATATCATTTTTTTTTTTATTTGCTCTTTCACTGCGAAGGGGCTAAGTAAAAAAAGAAATATTGTTTGTCCAAAACAAAAAAAAAAAGAAACCTATAATTTTGTTTTTTTTTCATTCAAAAGATTTCTTTTCTTTGGTTATACATTCTTATCCCGAAATAATGAATTGCGTTCGTATAGGCATTTTGGATGCCGCTATTGAAATAGCCTTTCTGGCTACATTTTCTGCTACTCCACCCATTTCATAAAGTATTCTACCCGGTTTAACGATAGCTACCCAATATTCGGGAGATCCTTTACCGGAACCCATACGCGTTTCCGCGGGTCTTACTGTAACAGGTTTGTCTGGAAATATACGTACCCATATTTTTCCGCCGCGGCGTACGTTTCGTGTCATTGCTCGCCGCCCTGCTTCTATTTGTCTAGACGTGATCCACGCGGGTTCAAGTGCCTGAAGAGCATATCTACCAAAGCAAATACGATTACCTCGATAAGATATTCCTTTCATTCTTCCTCTATGTTGTTTACGGAATCTGGCTCTTTTGGGGTTATAGTTGATGGTTCTTTTTCAATTTCAATTCCATCTCTACTACAGAACCGGACATGAGAGTTTCTTCTCATCCAGCTCCTCGCGAATGAAAAATAACAATTATAACATGGTATACATGTATTTAATGAATAATATACTGAATCGTGGGAGTCTTTGAGATTTTATCTAATATCTAATCTATTAGAAATTTGTATATCTTGTTTTGATAGTTTATATAAAAAAAACTAAACATGTATTCAATTTCTATTTATTTATAGTTATAGATAATTATTTTATAGATTAGTTAGAGATAATAATAATAGAATTTCGTTTTATTATAACGAGTATTTATTTTGTTTTGTCTTTTTTATTATCATATTATATTGGATCTATCAAAATTTAGAAATCCAATAAAATAAAAACTTTCGCGGGCGAATATTTACTCTTTCCATATCTATTTCAGTTGTAGGGTTATCCTATGACATGGCCTCTCAGAATAAAAGTGGATTGGTCCCGGGTTCGTTTCGCCATCCTACCCAATGAATTATTAGGATTCGTTTTCAATAGAATCTTCTGCATCCACGGGTTCCGTCGTTCCCATCGCTTCGCGATTAATGGTTAGGCCTGAATTCTACAGCGGAGCTCCTAATGAAAATGAAATGTGTTATTGAGTCAATTTTCTCAGTCTTTGTGGACCCGGGGCTCTTGACTTTTTTTGTTCTATGAACAAATTCATCGAATTATAGATCAATCAAATTAGTATTGATGCTTTATTACGCTATCCTTTATAAGATCGCTCAGAGACCTTACATATTGGAATCATATAGCATTAGTATTCTTTTTCTCTCTTTCTCTCACCCTTCCATTTATCTGCATTCTTTTTGTTATTGCTTCACAACTTAAAATCAGATTGGTTTTTCTTTTTTTTGCTTGTTTATGCAAACAAAAATTCAGTTGCTACAATGATATGATCAATATATCATATCGTGACTAGTTCTTTAGATCCAGATAATATGAAGCGGTGAGTTGGTTATTAGTTCGATAGTTATTAGTTCATACTATGGGCCAGTCCGTTTTTTTGACTACTAACCCTACAAAAACCAACGAGTCACACACTAAGCATAGCAATTATATCAATATAAAAAAATGAATTGAATTTTTATTCAACCTTATAGAATTGCCCATTTTTTTTTTTTTTTTATTTAACAGAAAAAGAATGAAAGAGTTTGTCATTTTTTGCTTTTTTATTTCCGATAGAACGTAAAGACAAGTCAAATAAAGGCTTAGGCTTCCTCGTCTACAAATATCCAAATTTTGATGCCTAATACCCCATAGATAGTTCCAACTGCATAGGAACAATAATCAATTTTAGCTCGAATGGTTTGTAGAGGAACTCTACCCTCTCTGATCCATTCGACACGCGCAATCTCTTTTCCGTCGATACGTCCTGCAATTTGTACTTGAATTCCTTTTGTACCTGCTTGTTCAGTTAATTCAATAGCCTTTTTCATTGCTTTTCGAAATGAAACCCTATTCTTTAATTGTCCGGCTATAAATTCGGCGAGAATATTAGGGTGTCCATAAGGGTTTGTAATTCTTGTAAGAGCAATGTTGAGTTTTCGGTTTACACAATTAATTTCTTTTTGTACATCTATCTGCAATTCTTCGATTCTTCGAGGCCCACCTTTACCTTCTAGTAATAATTTTGGGAATCCCATATAGATTATGACCTGAATCAAATCGATTCTTTTTTGAATCTTTATGCATGCAATTCCCTCAACACCAGAGGATATTTGAATATTTTTTTGTACATAATTCTTGATCCAATCTCGGATTTTTTGATCTTCTTGTAGCCCTTCGGAATAATTTTGTGGTTGTGCAAACCAAAGAGAATGATGACCTTGGGTTGCACCAAGTCTGAAACCAAGTGGATTTATTTTTTGTCCCATAATCTCCCAATACTATATATATCATGACACGTCATATCCGTGTACTTACTTATTTTTATTTCTCCATACGTTGCCTTTGAAGTATAATATGGCGTATTTGGCTCCTTTATACTTCCTTTTTTATACTTCCTTTACAGATATATCTTTTAATCCAATAGTTATATGAAAAACGGGTCTTTTTATCGGATAACTGCGCCCTCGAGCTCGAGGTTTTAATTTTTTCACAGTAGTACCCCTTCACGACTTCCGCTTTGCTAATGATTAAACTTGCTTCGTTTAAACCGACATTGTGAATAGCATTTGTTGCTGCAGAATAAACCAATTTTAAAATTGGATAACTCACTCGATAAGGCATAAGTTCGAGTCTCATACGTCTTTCTTCGTATAAACGTCCACAAATCTGATCAATTTCAATTACTCTTTCTGCTTTATTAGCAGACATACATATATGTTTACTTAAAGCGCATATATATTTCGGTATATGGATTCTTCTTTATCATAAGATTTGCCTCTCGCTAATAAACAATAAGCATCTATATTCACTTTTATTAACTACTCTTATTTTAACGACGAGATCTATTATCATTTTTTGCGTGTCCTCGGAAATTTATAGTAGGTACGAATTCCCCCAATTTATGGCCCAC